TTATGTATCTGCACCCCTTGGGATCGATAAACCTTTTGAACCTTATTAACCAAAGAGATACGACTTTGCACTATAGTTAGCTCAGCACCAATCAGGAATGCCCAAGGAATTCCAAGAATTCTTGTTATACATTTGTTCCAAGTCTCAATCCTCTTTTCGAGATTCATCGATATTGAATCAATCGAACGCACTTCTAACACCTGTTCCACTTTTGGAAGACCTTGCGTTATATCACCAGATCTTGATTTTTCATATATAAATGTAACTAATGTATCTCCTTCGTAAAGGATTTCCCCATAATGTCCATGAACAGTTGCTCCTGGAGTAGCCAAATAAGGCTTAGCTGATCGTATTACCACAGAGTCAACTTGAAGAATTAGAACTTGACCCGATTTTAAATGCGGTCCTTTTTTGGCTATACATACATTTTCACAAAGAAACTGCCCAAGACTAACGATTGTAGATGTCTCTTCACAACAATTGTAATGCAGAAAATACCAATTCAAATTGAATGGATTCAAAATGATGTTACTGCAGGAATAGGGATTATAAATTTTACCTTTTTCATCCAGTAAATAATATTTAAGTATTTGAAAAATCTGTTTTAAATTGTCAAGTTGCAAATAGTTAGTTACCAAGATTTGATTATGGGTTATTAAATCGGAAAAGAAATCAAAATTATAAATTGGAAAGCCTGTTCCTAAGGGGCCCAACGGATTCCTAATTGGAATTAGGGGGTCCTCTTTGATTGATTCTTTTATCACATTGGGAGATTTTACATCGTTGAATGGGCCTGTTCGAGAACAATTGGATGATGACAAAATTATCAAAGATTGAGATTCCTTATTTCGATTCAATAACGTATGAATAGTTCCTTGATTTGGATTAAGGGATTCTTGAATCCTTGCCTTGGAATAGGAATAAATGGAAGAAAACGGATTGACATTAGCGCGATCTGATCCATTCTCAGAGATTAATCCTGAACCCGACAGATCATTTCTTTTTCCGGTATACAAAATAGGTGACTTCGCTAAGTCGATTCTTAGAAAATCTCTAATTAAACCATTTGTCCTTATTTCAACAAAGGAAGCACAGGCCTTTTCGATCTTTTTGTCTTGGTCCCAATTCAACACTAAACAAGTCCGAACTAATTGAATACTTGTGTCCCAAATTTCAAGAATTGGGTCGTAATAAAGGATATAGTTGACAACTCGAAGTTGTAGATTATCACTTTCTTGCAAGAGATCCGGTGGGAAAAGTCTTCCTAAATTTATACCATCCGTTTTTTTATATGGGACTACAGGTTGAACCAAAACAAAATATTTTTTTTCATACCTGGAAAGTTTCATTCGTTGGATATAGAGCCAATTTTTCAATTTTTTGTATTCTTTGGAATTTTGTTTTCCCCCTCCTGGTGGTATCAATCGGAATGCCTTGTTTGTCTTTCCAGGAAAATGGATATCTCCAGAAAAGATTATTAGTTTAATTTTTTCTGCTTTTTTCTTCACTCGGACCAATCCACCTACCCGACTTCTTCTATTTAAAGTGATTTGTGTATCTATCCCAATAATACTATTGTGCCGTACCATTATGGAACAAGATTCGGCCAAAATGTGGACTTCCACGGGAATAAAAAAAAACGGATTTACTTCCTTTTGGTATTTTGGCCAAAATACCTTGACTCCTCGATACTCAATCAACTCCTCTTCATTAACGATTGAATTCAGTTCTCTAGTCTCATATTTAGTAAGTCCCGAGCTCTTTCTTATATATCGAGGATCGTCCAAATAAGCAAGAATACTATTTCTACGGAGAATACCATTTCGGGGGATTTCAATTGAGATACCTGAAGAAGGTATTAATTGGTTCTCGCCCTCTTGAATCGATTCGAGTGGGATGATGACTCTATTTCTTCGCCTCTTTGCCAATAAATCCGAATTCCCCTCGAGAACGGCCGGATTTCTGAGATTACAACGACCGGTACATGTCATTCGATTAAGTTCTGAATAATCAGGAATCCTATCTCCTTTTTGATTTTTACCAGAAAAATACGAACTAAAAAATTTGTGTCTCACTTGATTATTAGTTACTGAGGGGTTAGAAATATATCTTCGCTTAACAGAAAGAGAATAAGCGTTCATTTGATCTTGATCCTTGTGGATCGAACAGGGGCCTGGACTGGATCTCCAGGGCTCCCCTAATAATATCCATAAATGACTTGTTTTTGGTAAGAGATGAATATTACCATATGTAAATTCAGGTGCATGGTACACATCGGTATTCCAGTGCATTTCGCCTTCTGAGTCAGAATAAATATGTTTTCGAACCTTCTCTTTCAAATTCAAAGTGGATGTTCTCGCGCGAATCTCAGCAATGACTTGTTCTGATTCTACATATTGATCGTTTTGAACTAAAAGAAAACTTTTGGGCGGAATACACACATTGTGTATAATATCTTCACTTTCAATAGTTACATACAAGTCTCTAGAACATAGAAAAGCAGGATGTCCATGACGTGTACGTGTCGGATGAACCAAATCCTCATTGAATTTTATTTTTCCATTAGAAGGGGCTCGGACATGTTCTGCAGTACCCCCTGTGAATACTCCGCCGGTATGAAAAGTTCTTAATGTTAATTGAGTACCTGGTTCTCCAATAGATTGACCTGCAATAATACCTACAGCTTCTCCCAATTCAACCAGGTCGTCGTGAGCTGGGCTTCGGCCATAGCATAGTTGACAAATCCAAGATGTACTCCTACAAGTAAAGGGGGTTCGAATAGAGATTGGTTGTGCTCTAAAAGTTATGAATCTATTAACAAGTCCAACCCCAATATCTTGATTTCTAGTAGCAATGCATCGCGAACCTATATATATATGATCCGCTAATACACGCCCAATTAATGTTTGGATAAAAATCCTGTCGGTCATCATTCCATTTCGAGGACTTACAGAAATACCTCGGACGGTGCCACAATCTGTTCGACGTACAACAATGTGTTGAACTACTTCAACAAGTCTGCGCGTGAGGTATCCTGCATCTGATGTTCGGATAGCGGTATCCACAACTCCTTTACGGGCTCCGTAGCAAGAAATAATATATTCTGTTAAAGAGAGTCCTTCGCGTAAATTGCTTTGAATGGGTAAATCAATCATTTGACCTTGGGGATCCGACATTAATCCTCTCATACCTACTAATTGATGTACCTGAGATGCATTTCCTCTGGCTCCCGAAAAAGACATTATATGGACTGGATTAAAAGGATCGGTCATCCGAAAATTAGGATTCATTTCTTGTCGCAAATATTCACTTGTGGCATACCAGATCTCGATCGATTGACGTAATTTTTCTACCGCGTGTACATTCCCATAATGATGGTGTTTTTCCAAAATAAAACTTTGTTGTTCAGCGTCTTGAACTAGCCATCTTTTAGAAGGTATTGTTAAAAGATCATCAATTCCTAATGAAATGGATGCGGCGGTAGCTTGTCGGAAACCCAGAGTCTTTACTTGATCCAGGATATGTGATGTATATCCTATTCCATAGTGATCAATAAATCGACTAATAAGTCGTTTCATGGCAGTTCCGTCTATCACTTTATTGTGAAAGACCTGAGTGGGCCGTTCTGCCATCAGTACCTCCATATTGCGCTGAGTAGAATTTGACAATGGGTTTGAGTCAGTGATTGGACAACTTCCTTTTCTAGATCTTGATTCACGTAGAAATTCCGCAATTTTATAGTCCTAGTTAACCCGGCGAGACTCGAATTCCCGCTGGTAGCATAGAATTACAACAGCCCTGCCAAAACCCCTGTATGGCTTCTTCTATTTCTCGATAAAGAGAAATATGCCCAAGAGTGGTTCGAATATATATATAAAGAATTTCTTTTTTTATACTTCTTACTATTAGATAGTGTCCATAAATCTCATAATAGGTCCCCAAAGATTCATAGTGAATTTCAATGGGAGTTTCTCTTGCAGCAATAACGCGTTGATCTAGTCGCCACCGCAGCCACAAAGGACTACCTAAATTGATTCGTTTTTGCCGAAAAGCTCCAATTGCATCATAGGCGTTACAAAAAAACGGTTCTTTTTTTTTTGTATACTTATAGTTATTATCTTCATTTTGATAGTTTCTACCATTACACGGATTATACCTATTTACACAAATACCCCGACGATTTCCACTCGTTAAGACATAGAGTCCACTAAGCATATCTTGAGTTGGTGCAGAAATGGGATCTCCAATAGTTGGAGACAAAAGATTCATATGAGAAAACATAAGTAAACGTGCCTCTGCTTGAGCCTCCAAAGATAAAGGCACATGAACAGCCATTTGATCCCCGTCAAAGTCCGCATTGAAGCCCTTACAAACTAATGGGTGTAAACAAATAGCGCGCCCTTCTACTAAAATGGGGAGGAATGCCTGTATGCCTAATCTATGCAGAGTAGGCGCTCTATTCAGCAATACAGGATGGTCATCCAGAATTTCTTGAAGTATTTCCCATACAATTGGTTTTTTTTTACGAATTTGACTCTTAGCAACTCCGATGTTCGAAGCAAGATGTTTTCTAATTAGGTCACGAATTACAAATGCCTGGAAAAGTTCTATTGCTATTTCGCGAGGCAATCCACATCGATGTAATGAAAGTGAAGGGCCCACGACAATCACTGACCGCCCTGAATAATCGACGCGTTTACCAAGCAGAGTCTCGCGAACTCTTCCTTCTTTGCCTTCAATTACATCTGAAAGCGACTTGTAAACTCTATTATGATCATCCCTCATTGGTTGTCCGCAGATTCCATTATCAAGAAGTGCATCCACTGCTTCTTGTAGCAATTTTTCCTGAGATATTATTAATTCTTCTGGCGTAGCTATACTTGTTGTTAATAGATCTGTAAGAGTATTATTCCGATAGATAATTCTTCTATAGATTTCATTAATATCCGAGGTCACCAGTTTATCCTCATCTATATGATAAATTGGTCTCAACTCAGGAG